CTTTATCGTAATGAATTCTACTGTATGTACTTTAAATTAGAAAATCCAATTTAAACTTATAAGATCTCTTTATATATATATATTATATAGATTAGAAATAAAATACTAATAGATAAAATAAACTTAATATATTAGATCTAGATATATCGTTTGTTTTTTTTTGTTGATCTGTTCGAAACAAGAGGGAGTCCATGTGGATATCTAGTGATTCAGAGAGCTACAAATTCAAAATTTTAAATGTATATTTTAATCAATTAGTTTCAATGATACATTGATTTTTACTATAGATCTTATCTCTGCCTTGCTATGGAACAAAAAGGGGGTTCTAATCTCGTTCATACTTTTTTAAGATCTTCCAAAAATATTAATGATGTATAACTATTGGAGATACATAATCCAATAAACCAACCCTTTCCTAAGAAAAAAAAAATAAGAGTTTTGTTATTGTGAAAAGTGAATCGATGGGGAAGTTTATAATCCCCATCTCGCGAATTATAAAAATCCACTATAATGAATGAAAGGCGAAACCTTGTATTTTGTGTCTAAAACAGCTATTTCTATCTCATATTGATGAGTTCAAAACATCAAAACATTAGTTAATGTGAATTCTTCATCTTATAAATCATCCAATTCATCGAGTCATGTCGATTCAGACAAAGGGTTTATTACCTGTTTCTCGCACAAAAAAACTTTTTGAATGCCCAGTAGAAATAGATTTAGCTAAAGATAAAGCTTTTGCCGTGACCGGATATCCCCTTTCCTTCCAAATACTTCTACGAATACGTTTTTTTCGCAGAGAAGTACGTTTCTTTGGAACCGCCATTTCAAAATAAGGGGATCGCTCGTTTTTCGAGCTAGATGTGAAAGACGTTTATTGTTCAAAATGGATCGTTCTTTCTAGTCATTATCTATACTTATTCCATATCTGATACTTATGCTTACATTATAACATAGAAAAATATAGATACAAATAGGCGAGTATCGCATATGATATCACTAGGGGCGAGAGAGGGGGTGAAATAGAAGAAAAAAGAAAAAACGATGTGATTTTCAAAGGCTTTTTTTTTTTTATTTATATTTATTTGATTATTGCTCTTTCCGAAAGAAATAAGGGCTGGTGAATCGGAAACAATTAATAAGAATAAAAAAAAAGAAAGTTTGATTTTCTTATGGAACATACATATCAATATGCATGGATCATACCTTTCGCTCCACTTCCAGTTACTATGTCAATAGGGTTGGGACTTCTGTTTGTTCCGACCGCAACAAAAAATCTTCGTCGTATGTGGACTTTTCCTAGTGTTTCATTGCTAAGTATAGTTATGGTTTTTTCGTCCGATCTGTCTATTCAACAGATAAATGGTAGTTCTATCTATCAACATCTATGGTCTTGGACCATTAATAATGATCTTTCTTTAGAGTTCGGCCACTTGATTGACCCACTTACTTCTATTATGTCAATGCTAATCACTACTGTTGGAATCATGGTTCTTATTTATAGTGACAATTATATGTCTTATGATCAAGGATATTTGAGATTTTTTGCTTATATGAGTTTTTCCAATACTTCCATGTTAGGATTAGTTACTAGTTCCAATTTGATACAAATTCATATTTTTTGGGAACTAGTGGGAATGTGTTCGTATTTATTAATAGGTTTTTGGTTCACACGACCGACTGCCGCAAATGCTTGTCAAAAGGCGTTTGTAACTAATCGTGTAGGGGATTTTGGGTTATTATTAGGAATCTTAGGTTTTTATTGGATAACAGGGAGTTTCGAATTTCGGGATTTGTTCGAAATCTTCAATAACCTGATCCATAATAATGGGGTCAACTCCTTATTTGCTACTCTGTGTGCCTCCCTATTATTCATCGGTGCAGTTGCAAAATCCGCACAATTTCCCCTTCATGTATGGTTACCTGATGCCATGGAGGGGCCTACTCCCATTTCGGCTCTTATCCATGCTGCTACTATGGTAGCAGCAGGAATTTTTCTTGTCGCCCGGCTTCTTCCGCTTTTCACAGTCATACCTTACATAATGAATCTCATTTCTTTGATAGGTGTAATAACGGTACTATTAGGGGCTACTTTAGCTCTTGCTCAAAGAGACATTAAGAGAAGTTTAGCCTATTCTACAATGTCTCAATTGGGTTATATTATGTTAGCCCCGGGGATAGGCTCTTATCGAGCTGCTTTATTCCATTTGATCACTCATGCTTATTCGAAAGCATTATTGTTTTTAGGATCCGGATCAATTATTCATTCAATGGAACCCATTATTGGATATTCTCCAGATAAAAGTCAGAACATGGTTCTTATGGGTGGTTTAACAAAATATGTGCCAATTACAAAAAATACTTTTTTATTGGGTACACTTTCTCTTTGTGGAATTCCACCTCTTGCTTGTTTTTGGTCTAAAGATGAGATTCTTAATGATAGTTGGTTGTATTCACCGATTTTCGCGATAATAGCTTGTTTCTCAGCAGGTTTAACCGCATT